TATGACTCCAACGAACAACGTAAATAAAACTAATACAAGCATCGGAAATAACATAGTATTGTCTGACTCATGGGGATATGAGAAAGTGCTTTTAGTGCCAAAACGAGTAATACTAATAAAAGGCTGCACCGTGCTTCTTACATTTTCATTACTATTTTCATTACTATTAATTCGATATGTGTTTAAAAAATAAGTTTTTTCATTGTTTTTCGTCGTTAATAAATATAATAAACGCAAATTTTTTTTAATAATTTTGGGTCCTTCTTTATCTTTACCCCATAGAGACATTGAATAGAACGAACTACTTTTTTTGCCACTGTAAGTTTGAAAATAAACGTTTAAATGTCCTTCAAAAGCAAGTAAATAGATCCGAAACATATAAAATGCAGTTAATCCTGCTGTGGACCAAGCTATTATTGCAAAAATAGGTGAATACAACCAACTATCATTAAGAATTTCATCTTTGGACCAAAAACAAGCAAGGGGTGGAATACCAGAAAGAGAAAGTGTACCCAATAAAAAAGCAGTTTTTGTAATTGGTACATGTTTTCTTAAACCGCCCATAAGAACCATATTCTGACTTTTATCTGGAGAATATCCAACAATAGCTTCCATCGCATGAATAATTGATCCAGATCCTAAGAACAACAATGCCTTCGAATAAGCATGAGTAATCAAATGAAATAAAGCAGCTCGATAAGACCCCATACCTAGAGCTAACATCATATAACCCAATTGAGACATTGTAGAATAAGCTAAGCTTTTCTTAATATCTTTTTGAGCAAGAGCTAAAGTGGCTCCTAAAAATAATGTTATTATACCTATCAAAGCTATTAGATTTAGAATGTAAGGTATAACTATGAAAAGAGGAAGAAGCCGAGCTACAAGAAAAATTCCTGCTGCTACCATAGTAGCGGCATGTATAAGAGCCGAAATGGGGGTAGGCCCTTCCATGGCATCAGGTAACCATACATGAAGGGGAAATTGGGCGGATTTAGCAACAGCGCCGGCAAATAATAGGGAGGCGCATAAAGTAACAAATAAAAAATTAACTTCATTATTATAAACCAAGTTATTGAATATTTCAAACAAATCCCGAAATTCGAAACTACCTGTTATCCAATAAAAACCCAAAATTCCTAATAATAAACCAAAATCCCCAACACGATTAGTTACAAACGCTTTTTGACAAGCATTCGCGGCACTGGGTCGTGTGAACCAAAAACCTATTAATAGATAAGAACACACTCCAACTAATTCCCAAAAAATATAAATTTGTATCAAATTAGAACTAGTAACTAATCCCAACATTGAAGTATTGGAAAAACTCATATAAGCAAAAAATCTCAAATATCCCTGATCATGAGACATATAATTGTCACTATAAATAAGAACCATAATTCCAACAGTAGTGATTAATATCGACATAATAGAAGTAAGTGGATCAACCAAGCAGCCAAATTCTAAAGAAAAATCATTATTGATGGTCCAAGACCATACATATTGATAGACAGAATTATTATTTATTTGCTGAATAGAAAAAAGGGCTGAAAAAACCATAACTATACTTAATAATAAAACACTAGGAAAAGCCCACATACGGCGAAGATTTTTTGTTGCCGTTGGAAAAAGTAGAAGTCCTGTTCCAATTAAGATAGGAACTGGAAGTGGAATGAAAGGTATAATCCATGAATATTGATATGTATATTCCATAAAAAAAAAAAAAAAAAAAAATTATCTTAATTAATTGTTTCTGAGTCACCGGTTCTTATTTCTTTTCTTTTGAAAGGGGTCGGTTAATAAAAAAAAATTAAGATATATAAAATAAAACTTAAATAGAATTTTCTAGCCTTAATTATTCTGAATCTTTCCAAACTACTTCAAATATTTAAAATCAAGAGGTTATAATTGGTCAAATGATATAAATAAGTCACTAGTGAAAAATAAATACGTATTTAATTTTATTAATACTGAATTGTTAATATTAAATTCAAATTTTTAAATAAAATTTTATGAAGATAAAAAATGAAAATTAGAATTTTCATTTTAATTATTACGTATTACAATAATTTTTTTATATCTATAGAACAAGGATAAATAATTATACCAAAAACAGTATTTGATATGAATCATAAAGCCCATAACTAAAACTATTTATTGTAATTCGGTTATTTAGAATCATTAACCAATTTGTTTTGTAACTAATTGTTTGTCTTCCATTACAATAAAAGCTATTTGTAGGAAATGCTATGATATCCAACACTTTAATTTTACGGAAAAAAAAGGGGGCAAATAAAATGCCTTTAAATTATGTATTTTGTATCCTTTAACAGATTAACTACTAGTCTCATTTGATAATTAAAATTTTGTGGACTCTTTCTTCGAGCTTGACCAATTAAATTAATATTAAATTAATTAATATAATAAAAAAAAATTATTAAAGTTTTTTTTTATTAAGCGGGAGAAGGATTGGGTTATTAAACTTTTCGATTTTTTTATTACATGTATAAATGTAACATGACGAAAATAGAAAGAAAACGAAACGGACAATCTTTTTTTTTTTTTTTATCAACTTCAATCTATTTGGCATAGTGTACCTTATCGTTCTTATTAATATTTTATGTGATTTTTACCCCCCCCCTTTTTTTTTGGAGTCTAATTTAGAGAAAAAATAGATAGAGAATAGTAAAGAACAATTGATTTTGAACAATAGATGTCTTTCACATCCAACCGAAAAACCTATTATAACTTTTTAATGGCAGTTCCAAAAAAGCGCACCTCTATTTCAAAAAAACGTATTCGTAAAAATATTTGGAAAAGGAAGGGATATAGGGCAGCATTGAAAGCTTTTTCGTTAGCGAAATCTCTTTCTACCGGGAGTTCTAAAAGTTTTTTTTGTGTAACAAATAAATAATCTGAATCGTTCTAATAACTAATAAAGTGATATAATTTTGTTTATAGTTTATTTATAAGTTATAAAAATGATAAATAATATTTATCAATTATAATTAATATTAACATCATAATAGTAAAAGAATAAATATTAATATATAAGATAAATTAAAATATAAACAATATACATTAAAAATAAAATAAATAAAAAAGAATTTGAATTAGTCTCATAATGTTTTAATTTAAACGAATATAAAATGGAATTTGTTTTACTTAAATTTGAAGCCAAATTTTTCTTTCGTTTCTGATATAGATAAGAATTCTGTTGTCTACTGAATTCTAAAAATGAATGGTACTTTTTTGTTTGAAAAAAGGGTAAACGCAAGCGCAAGGTTTCGCCTTTCATTTTAGTATGTTTTATCATTTTCCGGATGGGGATTATCACTTTCCCCATCGCCCTTACTCAATAATAAAAAGAATTTTTTTTTAGTTATATTTTTGATTTTATATTATAAAGAAGAGGTCGTTGAAACTAATTGATTAAGTTTAAAATGTTTTTTTATAATCTTTTAAACCATTATTTTGGGTTTTAGAAATTATTATCACTATATAAATTCCTTAAACCCAATTAAATTAATAAAAGCCCCGTTTACATTTTTAGGTAGTTATATGACGAATGCGCCAATTTTGAGTGATCTATTTTAGATCCTATGTTTCGATTGGAAGATCGATCAAGATATAATATATATATATTAATTAAAAAATTTAGAAAATATTTTGAAGTACGGTACAATTTCTATACGAAATTTTTTTATATGATTGATACGACCATCCCAAATACCTAACTTAATGGGTTTGCTAAATCTTAACGCAAATTCTCTACACAACAAAAAATCCTAACGCAACCTAACTATGCAAATATTTACATAAATCTTTTGAGTGTATCGCTGAAATTGTGTTATATAAAAATTCGATTTTTTTATTAATCGATAAAATGAATTTTTTATTTTAGATTAATAAAATAAATGATAAAAGAAATTAATCATTAAAAAATGCAAACGAGGCAGAACATTTTTTTTACTTATATCCAGGGATTGAAGTAAAAATTATCTAGTTACAACTGTTCCATTTTAGTTTTAGGAGAGCATAAAGTAATAGCCTACGAAAAAATACATTGTTAGTTCAGTTAAATTTAAATAAAATTGACATCCTAAAATACTAAATAACTAAATAAAAATACTAAATAACTAAATAAAAAGATAATAATAAGAAAAATAAATATTATTAACGTTAACGAAAACGTTTTAATCCCTAATTTTTAAACAAGTTTTTATTCATCAATTTGAATGGTTTCCTAAAAAAAAATATTGGATTGAATTAACTCCTTCAAGCTCGACGATTGAATAAAAATAGGTTATTATGATTTCGAATAAGCCGCTATGGTGAAATCGGTAGACACGCTGCTCTTAGGAAGCAGTGCTAGAGCATCTCGGTTCGAGTCCGAGTGGCGGCATGGCATCTTCTAAAAGAGTAAGTCCTATAATGAATTCAATTCCCGATTTCAATTCCTATAATTGAGGGACGCCCTTATAAATTTAATAATTTTTATGATATTTTCAACTTTAGAGCATATATTAACTCATATATCCTTTTCGATCGTTTCAATTGTAATTACAATTCATTTGATAATTTTATTAGTCGATGAAATCGTAGGACTAGATGATTCGTCAGAAAAGGGGATGATAGCTACTTTTTTCTGCATAACAGGATTATTAGTTACTCGTTGGATGTATTTGAGGCATTTACCATTAAGTGATTTATATGAATCATTAATTTTTCTTTCGTGGAGTTTTTCCATTATTCATATTATTCCGTATTTTAAAAAACAGAAAAACCATTTAAGCGCAATAACCGCGCCAAGTGCTATTTTTACTCAAGGTTTTGCTACTTCGGGTCTTTTAACTGAAATGCATCAATCCGCGATATTAGTACCCGCTCTCCAATCCCATTGGTTAATGATGCACGTAAGTATGATGGTATTGAGCTATGCAGCTCTTTTGTGTGGATCTTTATTATCACTAGCTCTTCTAGTCATTACATTTCGAAAATTCATAAGGATTTTTAGTAAAAGCAATAATTTAGAAAATGAGTCAGTTTACTTTAGTGAGATTCAATACGTGAACGAAAGAAACAATGTCTTACGAAACACTTCTTTTATTTCGTCTCAAAATTATTACAGGTATCAATTGATTCAACAATTGGATCGTTGGAGTTATCGTATTATTAGTCTAGGGTTTATCCTTTTAACCGTAGGTATTCTTTCAGGAGCAGTATGGGCTAATGAAGCATGGGGATCATATTGGAATTGGGATCCAAAGGAGACTTGGGCATTTATTACTTGGACCATATTCGCTATTTATTTACATATTAGAACAAATAAAAATTTTGAAAGTGTAAATTCTGCAATTGTGGCCTCAATGGGCTTTCTTATAATTTGGATATGCTATTTTGGGGTTAATCTATTAGGAATAGGGTTGCATAGTTATGGTTCATTTACATTAACATCTAATTGAATAAAAGACTTGACGAATAGAAACATAGGACGGCATACAGGTATATATACGAAAACTTCATGTAAACAATCAAGAACCATTTGAATCATTTCCATTACTTGATTCAAATGGTTCTCACAAATTCAAAAGATATCTAGTTATAATAGAATTCCAATTTATTTATTTTACTTAAAAGAATATAAAAGACTCATTTTTTTATTGTACAATCAACCATTTTTAAAATCATGGGATTTCAGTTTCATTTTTTGGTTTACTCACAAAAACTATCGAAAAAAATAATTGGATATAATAGCTTCGACCTTGTCAACTGATAATGATAAAACGAAATCGGGATAAACACCAATACCTATTACAGGTAAAAGGATAGAGATCGAAACAAATAATTCTCGCGGTCCAGAATCAAAAAAATAAGAGTTTGGGGCATTAAAAAGCTTGTATCCATAGAACATCTGGCGTAACATAGATAATGAATAAATAGGAGTTAATATCATTCCAATTGCCATTACAAAAGTTATTAATATTTTTGTCATTAAAAGATATTTTTGACTAGTAAGTATTCCAAAAAAAACTAACAATTCGGCAACAAAACCGCTCATGCCCGGTAATGCAAGAGAAGCCATTGATAAGATACTGAAAGTCGTGAATATTTTTGGAATTGCGATAGCCATTCCGCCCATTTCGTCGAGATAAACAAGACGTATTCTATCATAACTCGTTCCGGCCAAGAAAAAAAGCGCAGCGCCAATAAATCCGTGAGAGATTATTTGTAAAATGGCTCCGTTGAGTCCTGTATCGCTTATAGAACCAATTCCTATAATTATGAAACCCATATGAGATACAGAAGAGTAGGCTATTCTTTTTTTTAAATTACGCTGACCGGGAGATGTTGAAGCTGCATAGATTATTTGAATTGTGCCTACTATAATCAACCAGGGAGAGAATATAGAATGGGCGTGGGGTAATAATTCCATATTGATCCGAACCAATCCATACGCTCCCATTTTTAATAAGATTCCGGCTAAAAGCATACAAGTACTGTAATGTGCCTCTCCATGGGTGTCTGGTAACCATGTATGTAAGGGTATGATCGGTGATTTGACAGCAAAAGCAATAAGAAATCCAATATAGAATATTATTTCCAGTGCTACAGGATACGATTGATTAGCTGATGTTTCAAAATTTAATGTTGGTTCATTGGAACCATATAAACCAATACCCAAAACTCCCATTAATAAAAAAACGGAACTTCCTGCAGTGTACAAAATAAATTTTGTAGCCGAATACAAACGTTTCTTTCCCCCCCACATGGATAGAAGTAGATAAACTGGAATTAATTCTAACTCCCACATGATGAAAAAAAGTAAAAGGTCTCGAGAAGAAAATGGTCCTATTTGACCGCTATACATTGCTAACATCAGAAAATGGAATAGTCGGGAATCTCGAGTAATCGGCCGAGCCGCTAAAGTAGCTAAAGTTGTGATAAATCCTGTCAGTAAAATGGGTCCTATGGAAATTCCATCTATTCCCAATCTCCAGTAAAAATCAAAAAAATCGATCCATTTATAATCCTCTGTCAGTTGCATTAATGGATCATCCAATTGGAAACGATAACCGAATGCATAGGTTGTTAGAAGGAGTTCAATCGTGCATATACCTATAGTATACCACCGAATTATCTTATTTCCTCTATGAGGGAGAAAGAAAATTAAGGAACCCGCGAATATTGGCAAAACTACAACTAGCGTTAACCAAGGAAAATTATTCATGGTAAAAACAAGATAAACTTGGACCAGAAAAACCCGTGCTCAAAATAAATAGTTTTTGAGCGCGGGTTTTTGTCGGTAAAGGTAAAAAAATCAAATGTATTCAAGTGGGGTTTTCTGGAACGTATTAATAAGCCAGACCCATACTTCGAGTTGTTTCATGCCATAAATAAACTCGAACACTCAAGAAATCTGTCGGACAGGCGGATTCACATCTCTTACAACCGACACAGTCCTCTGTTCTTGGAGCAGAAGCAATTTGCTTAGCTTTACACCCGTCCCAAGGTATCATTTCTAATACATCCGTTGGGCAGGCGCGCACGCATTGAGTACACCCTATACACGTATCATAAATCTTTACTGAATGTGACATTTGGATCTATAAATTTTTGAATGTCAGAAAGTTTCGATCTAGTAAACTTGTAAATGAATCATATATTTAGACACCAGATGAATCAATAATTTATCATAATTTTTCTAATCAATCTACTTCTGGATTGACTCATGCGATAGAGCCAAGATACTTTAATTTCTTACATTTTTGAAAACATGTATTATTACGTAATGTATGGTCATGGTAATTCTAATTTATGAATATTAGAATTTATATGATTAATACTACTTATTCAACAAATTCGATTGATTGATACGAGTTGATTTTCTGTTACGATAAATTGATGAAACAATAGCCGGGCCAATAGCTGCTTCAGCGGCTGCAATAGCTATAACAAAAATTGAGAAAATATTTCCTTTTAATTGGCGACTATCAAAAAAATCAGAAAATGTTACGAAATTCATATTAACCGCATTCAGTATAAGTTCAAGACACATAAGGGCTCTAACCATATTCCGGCTCGTGATCAATCCATAGATACCGATAGAAAATAAGTAGGCACTCAAAACAAGTACATGTTCGAGCATCATTGACCAACTCCTTATCAATTTCGATTCATTTCAATATGAACTGAACAACAATTCAACAGATTCAATTGACTAGAATAAAAAAAAGTACGGAACAAAGGCAGATTTTCTATTGTTAATAGATTTTCTATTGTTAATAGAATAGATTGAATAATTTCTATTTTAGACATTTGAATAATTTCTATTTTAGACATAAACAATCTTTAATTAAAGGGAAATAAATGTAATGTAATAAAACCGAACAGAGTTTAATGTGCATTGCTAATTCTATAAATTTTTTACTGTCGCGCCACGGCAATTGCACCTATCAAAGCGGCTAAAAGAATTATCGAAACGAATTCAAATGGAAGAAAAAAATCTGTTGATAAATGAATTCCAATTTGTTGACTATTACTTATCAAATCTTGCTCTATAATCTGGTTTGATCTTGTAGTCCAAATAATTCCGTACCATGACGTATCCGTAATAATAATCATGAGTAAAACAAAAATACTTGTACAAACTGGCAAAGTAACCACATCCCCAATGGTCCAAAGATTCAAATCTTTGTAATATTCTGAACCATTCATGAACATCACAGCAAATACGATTAAAACATTTATAGCTCCCACGTAAATAAGGAGTTGTGCAGCAGCTACAAAATAAGAGTTTAATAGAATATAGAATAAGGATATACAAACAAGAACCAGTCCCAATGAAAAGGCAGAATAAATGGGGTTGGTAAATAATACCACCCCCATACCTCCTAGTATAAGAACCGATCCCAGAAAGACTAAAAGAAAATCATGTATTGGTCCGGGCAAATCCATTATATGTAAAATAAGAGATAAATAGAAATGTTTTTCATGACCTTATTGAGACCCGACCAGAAAATTTTTTTTTTATGATTTTTGAGCAATTCCTAATTTAATCCTAAGTAAATAAATACTAAGGGATATGAATAAATGTGAGTACTATTATTGGACTAATTTCATTCTTTATCTGAAAGAGTCGTTCTAATTCTAAACTATATATTTTAAAACAATTATGGATATATTAATTAATGGATTTTCAATCCAAATTAAGACGCGTTTCTTACCAACCAATCAATAGTTGGTATTTGTAGTTATTGACCAAACAACACGAAAGAAACCTAAATTCCTTCTATATTAGTTATTAGTAAAGTAATTATAAATTATTCGTTAATAAGAGATTTACTTATTTATTTGAGGCGAATTCAAAATTGTTCGAATTGTATAATCGTCAATTACTGACATTGGTAAACGACCCAAAGCAATTTGATTATAATTCAATTCGTGACGATCATAAGTAGAAAGTTCATATTCTTCAGTCATTGATAAACAATTCGTTGGACAATACTCAACGCAATTACCACAAAATATACAGACTCCGAAATCAATACTGTAATTAAGCAGCCGTTTCTTGCGAATATCATTTTCCAATTTCCAATCAACAACGGGTAGATCTATAGGACATACACGAACGCATACTTCACAAGCAATACATTTATCAAATTCAAAATGGATTCGACCGCGGAAACGATCCGCGGTGATTAATTTTTCATAAGGATATTGAATAGTTACGGGTAAACGATTTGCGTGGGATAAAGTAATCATGAAACTTTGACCAATGTACCTTGCAGCTCGTACTGTTTGTTGACCATAATTCATGAACCCAGTTACCATAGAGAACATATCGTTAATATATATATGAATAGTTTTATGTTTGTTTATTTCTCTTGTTTGAGACACGTTGTGAATATAGAATGTTACTTTACAGTGAAAAGAGTTGGAAAGAAGTTGTTAATAATAGATTACCGAGAGAAATAGGTAAAAGAAATTTCCATCCAAGATTCAATAGTTGGTCCATTCTTAGCCTCGGTAAAGTCCATCTTGTTGTGATAGGAATGAACAAGAACAAATAAGTTTTAGCTAATGTAATAAAGATACCAATTATCGCTCCAAAAACGCCACATGTTTTATTTATTTCAAAAAGCTCAGAAACATATATGTCCGGAATAGATATATTCCAACCTCCCAAGTAAAGAACTGTTACAAATAATGAAGAAACCAATAGGTTTAGATAGGAAGCAACATAAAATAACCCAAATTTTATACCCGAGTATTCGGTTTGATAACCTGCTACTAACTCTTCTTCTGCTTCTGGTAAATCAAAAGGTAATCTCTCACATTCTGCTAGGGAAGAAATAATAAAAATGATAAACCCTATAGGCTGACGCCACAAATTCCATCCCCAAAAACCATATTTTGATTGCGCCTCAACAATATCAATTGTACTTAAACTGTTAGATAATTATAGTCGGTGATACCATCACTGTTACCATCGCTATTACAGAACCGTACATGAGATTTTCACCTCATACGGCTCCTTGAAGGCCAGAAATAAATATAGGGACCGCGTCAGTATTCTTTTTTGAATCTTGATATGTTTGTAGGATGGATAACTATCGGCCGGTCCCAAATTAGACCAATTGAATTCTGTCTGTTAGAATTATTTTAATTCAAAATAAAATCAAAAAAGTACTTCTGAATTGATCTCATCCTTTCTTTAATTTAATTAATTTCAATAATAATTTCAATTCTTCTTTGTTCAGTAATAACTTAACTGTTCAATAAAATACTTCTTGTAAAAATATCAATAACCCGTTGGTTTCACGTACGAAAAAAAATTCTATATTAATTAATGAATTATGACACAAATTCTATATCTATTAATATGTATATGGGAAAGAATAAAAGTAACAAATAATAAATAAAGTATATCTTTTTTTTTTTTTTTTTCGTTCCTATTCTTCTTTCTATTTCTGAGAAAAAGAGGGCTTTCAAAATAAAGTAAAGGATTATTTCGTTTCGAATAGTTATTTATTAAATCGGTGGATAGGAGTATACTCTGGATCGGAATCGTGTCATGGGGAGTACTGCCTGATCATTTCTACCAACTTAAAGCCCCAATTAGTATTCTTTGTTTGTATATTATGTAAAAATGTCCTTTTGGAGAATTTACATAGTCTCCATTACTAATCCTTTCCATATGTTCGTGTTTCTAACCATCCACTCGTTTTTGCTCAATCCCCCGTTATGCTAATACATAAAAATGATAGTGAAAACTCAATACGGTTGATCTTTTGAACCCGCTTCAAGTCAGGATGACTAATCAACCAATCTTGGGGGAAACGGTCTCTTCTGTTTATGTTTATTTCCGCTTAACTCTCTAACTCTTATACATAGAAAATGAGAATCAATCTTTTTACTGCGAATTTATATATAAGCTGTTTTCTTTCACTCATATAACTATTTGATTTAGTTCATCAACCCGAATAATGAATAAAAAAAAAATTAAGATATCTACTCAATCCATTCCAACCCTTTCCTTGAAAGGAAGGAATAGAGAAAAGTTTATGTCTATGTATCAACGAATCGCACGTAGAGATATTGATAACACACATAAAGTTAATGGTATTTCATAACTAATCGATTGAGCAGCAGCTCGTAGACCGCCTAAAAAGGAATATTTATTATTTGACCCGTATCCCGACATAAGAAGTCCAATTGGAGCAATACTGGAAATAGCAATCCATAAAAAAACACCGATATTGAGATCCGCTAAAACAAGGTGATATCCAAAAGGAACTACTGAATAGCTTACTAAAATTGATATGACTGCTATGGATGGCCCGATACTGAATAAACGAGTATCCCCCCTAGATGGAAAAAGATTTTCTTTGAAAAGTAGTTTTGTCCCATCTGCTAGAGCTTGAAGAACTCCCAAAGGGCCGGCGTATTCAGGTCCAATACGTTGTTGTATCCCTGCCGATATTTCTCTTTCTAACCATACAATTACCAGTACGCCTATTGTGATTCCCACTACAAGAGTCAAAATAGGAACAAGAACCCATAGAATTCCATAAACCTCTTTAAAAAATTCTAATCTAGAAAAAGAATCGATATCTTGTACTTCCGGTGTATCAATTATCATTTCAACGATCAACTTCTCCCATAATGATATCTATACTACCTAGTATCGTCATAATATCAGCCAATTTCATTCTTTTAACTAACCGCGGAAGAATTTGCAAATTGATAAAACCCGGCGGGCGGATTTTCCATCTCCAAGGAAAACCACTCTGATCCCCTATGAGAAAAATTCCCAATTCTCCCTTTGGGGCTTCTACTCTCACATAAAGTTCTTGTTTCGGCAATTCAAATGTAGGAGACGGCTTTTTACTAATAAATCGATATTCAAAATCATTCCATTCCGGATTCCTTTCTCTATCAAAGTATCGTATTTCTAAATTCTCATAGGGTCCCCCTGGAATTCCTTCCAGGGCCTGTTGAATAATTTTTACGGATTCTATCATTTCACCAATTCGGACTAGATAACGAGCCAATGAATCTCCTTCTTTTTGCCACTGTACTTCCCAATCAAATTCGTCGTAACATTCATAATGATCAACTTTACGAAGATCCCATTGTATTCCGGAAGCTCGCAGCATTGGTCCCGATAAACCCCAATTTATTACTTCCTCTCTACCAATAATGCCTACTCCCTCGACTCGTTCTAAAAAAATAGGATTTCGTGTAATAAGTTTTTGATATTCAGCAACTCTTGTTAAAAAATAATCGCAGAAATCCAAACATTTATCTATCCAGCCATGAGGTAGATCGGCCGCTACTCCTCCGATACGAAAATAATTATGCATCATTCTCATACCGGTGGCAGCTTCGAATAGATCATATACTAATTCTCTTTCTCTGAAAATATAGAAAAAGGGAGTTTGTGCACCAATATCCGCCATAAAAGGACCGAGCCATAACAGATGAGAAGCTATACGACTCAACTCCAACATAATTATTCTGATATAGCTGGCTCTTTTAGGTACTTGAATATTTCCCAACTGTTCCGGTCCGTTTACAGTTATTGCTTCTGTGAACATAGTAGCTAAATAATCCCACCGTGTTACATAAGGCAAATATTGTATAATTGTTCGATTTTCCGCAATTTTTTCCATTCCTCGGTGTAAATAACCCAATATTGGTTCACAGTCAATAACATCTTCACCATCTAGAGTAATGATGAGTCGAAGAACACCATGCATTGATGGGTGGTGGGGGCCCATATTGACTATCATGAGGTCTTTTCTTGTAGCCGGTATATTCATAGGTTTTTCCTCGATTCATTCTTTCATGAATTGCTGAAAACGAAAAAAAGTTCATTAAAATTCAAGATCTAATAAATCAAATAATTCAAAATGCCTTTATAAAAATTAAATTAACGAGTTTTTGACTCCCGAATATCCAACCGATTAATTAATTCTTTATAACATATTCTATTTTTCTTTGACAAATAAGACAGTAATCGTTGGCGTTTTCCCAGAATTTTACGTAAACCTCTCTGAGATAAATAGTCTTTTTTGTGTAATTGTAAATGTGAAGTAAGTCTTCGTATCCTATTGGTGAAACTAACTATTTGAAATTCAACAGATCCTCTGTTTTCGTCTTTTTCTTCTTGTGAAATAACTGAGATGAATGAATTTTTTACCATAAACTGAAATCTTCTCTCCCCCCCTCTTTTTATTTTAAGATATTTTTTATTGATAGATATCTTTATTGATCAGTAATAATAATGCCCCTAATTTTTATTTGGTATATACAATAATTTGAATTTCGTTATTAATTTCTAATTTTTTTAATTTAATAAAACTTACTCAATCCTATTTTCATTTTAAAATTGGATTTGAAAGGGGATACAAAAGTATGGTTGGTTTCTTCACTCACAAAAGATAAAAGTTTAGACCTAAAATAAGAAAATTTTGTTCATTCTAGATCTAATTGATATGTCATTGAATTAGTATCATGTATCAGAATGGAATGTAAGACAATGTATGCGTGCATCTCTTTGTCGTCATAGACCAGATATGGTATGGGAAATATAGGAAAAATGTACTATTAATGAATTTTCAATCGCGGATACATATGTATCCTTACCATACTGAAACAACTGCCATTATTGGTATTAAACCAATAACGATTCATACAAGCTAAATCTTCTAATCGATAATTGGGCCAAAGAAATAGCTTTAATTTTATAAGTTTTTTTTTATATTTTTTGCTTTTATCCACAACTTGACTGTTTACCTCATTCCCATTACAAAAAGATGCCTTTCTATGTCTATTCTTAGAATTTAAACAAATTAGAATTCGCAATTCTCTACGACGTCTAGGCGATAAAATATTTTCAGGAACAAACAAATCATAATTTTTTTTATATCTATTTCCAGTCATCTTTTGATGTTTTGTAATGACTTCATCAGAATTCTTATCAACATGTTTTTTTTCTCGGTATCTTTGATTTATTTGATGTTTACTTTTATGAACTAATGAAATACCGAGGGTTTGATACATAATAAATTTTCCATCATTTTTTATAGCTAGACGAATTGGTTCAATAATCAAAAATCCCCTTTTAATAAATTCTGTAAGAGTTACATCTTTCTGAATCGTCAAAATATCCAGACTCATTTCGCCCCTTTGAATAGAGGATATAGTAATTTCTCTTGGATTTATCAGTCTAAGCAGGAGACAATATACGTTGATGTTATTGATTATTTTTTTATTTAAAGAATCATCCCATCTCAATTGAAAATACAAATATCTTTTTAGGAAGAAATCAAACTCCGCTTTTGTATTGATCTTGTATTGCTTTTTATTTCTATGTTTTTTCATGTCCGATCCCGTATAATCTTCTTCAACATCTTTTTCTTGGTTTGAAAGAGCTGATTTAAGATCTGCTTGGCCCGTGGATTCTTTTTCTCCTTGATTTCGGTTTTCTAATTCAAGAGATTTTTTTTCATTCGACGATATTGATATAAAAGGATCTCTTTTTTTATTTCCAGTGATGCTTTTGTTTTCACTAGCATTTTTTTTTATATTAGAATTAAAAAGTAGTAATTTAATTGGTATAACCCACGGTTTCATTTTATACGTATTATAAAGTCTCACAAATTCTGGCAAGAACCAAAGTTCCAGATTTGATATGGGACGACTTAGTATTTCTTCATTCATTCCCATCCAATCCAAAAGGGGTTTTTGATTGGATAGGTTGATTTTTTGATCTTGCTGAAGTGTGAGATAAAAAAGACCCTTATTATTGATTTTATCAATTATTTGATACTTATTAACCCTAGTCTTAGTATATTTATTACTGTTAGTGTCAGTATCAATATTGATCCAGGCCTCAATATCGACCTTCGTTTTAAGACAAAAATCGAGAATTCTCCAATCAAAATATTTTCTATCCGTATTTTTATCCATATCTCGAATATCATCTTCTACCATATTAAATGATTTTTGTTTATGTGTGTTGTAATTATAAAAAATATCTTGGTTAGTTTTTACTTGTAATGGTGATCCATAAATTGAAGAGTACTTCTTAGTTTCATAATTTATAGATTTATATGCTAAAAGATCATATCCATATTGTTTTTTAAAATTATCCTTTTGATTCAATAATAAATCCGTTTCAATTTTTGTTTTTTTTTCGTAGTGAATTAATTCATCTTTTTCATATAAATCACACAAATCTTTATATAAATCTTTATTTTGAGCTATACAGTTCAATATATTTCGCCATTTTTGTGGTACTACTCTAGACCATTTAATTTGAGATACATCACATTGATATTGATAATGACTCCTTAACCAATTTGTCCATTGATTCATTCCAGAATTGCGAAGATTCTTAGGTCTTAATTCGGAATGAAATAGTTCTTGTCTTACAACAAAAAAATCCTTTATTTCATTCTTAAGAAAAAAGGGGGTTCCATTATATTGAAATACGGATTTCAATTTCTCTAACTTAATAAGTTGGGTTTGTGATAATTTGTAAAATACATATGCTTGTGAAAAGTAAGATAAGTCAAAAAAAGTCTTTGAATTTTTTTGACTAAGACTAATATTAGTATTAGAAAGTGACTCTTTTATAATCGAAATAAATTTAATTAAACTTTGATTTGTTTTATTAATTCTTTCTTGATTTGCTTCATTACTGTTAATGTTTTTATTAAAAATTTTTTTTGTTGATTCAAGAAAAAGTTGTGTATTGATACTAGGAATATTAATCATAGATAGAAAGATATCTATGTATATCTTTTCAATGAAAAATATTATAAAATAATGGGATTTACGGATTAATCGAGCAGTTCTTCTTTTTAATATCTGCCAAATATTTTTTTGTGATTCCAATCTTTTATCATCATAACTTATTTTGTTAGAACTCAAATTTCTATCTGAAGTTATAAATCCCTTTTTCTTGTCTTTTGTAATTTTTTCTATTTGATTTATGATTGTGTTTATTCTATCAGTCAGATCTTGCATTTTTTTTTCTGTTAATGAATAATTTGTCCAATTCTGAGATCTAATTTGAATGGACGATTCCTGAATCATCCGATTACTGATTATTGAATCTTTTTTAATTTCACTCAATTCATATACTTCTATTTTTCTCAATCCAAATAATATAATTGGGTTTATTTTTGAGAGTTCTTTTATTATTTCTTTTATAAACAGAATGTTTTTAATGATCCATTTTTTTGGTTTTTTTGAGACATTTAGAAAAAATTTTGTTTGTTCTTTAAAAATTCCTAGAATTATAAAACATTTCTTTTGCAATTTTTTCATTTTTTTTTTGAGTTCTTTTAAAATCGGTTCAAAAAATGAAAGTTTTTTTCTGGGAGAACCAAAAGGTAGTTCAGCTTCCATTCCAAAAATTGTTAAAAAACAAAAATCATTTTTTTGACCTTGCTTTTTCATTGGATCATTATAAGGGGCTCGTAACTTAGATCTGTGCCAAGGTTTAAGACGAAAAGGAAATAGGATCTTGATCTGAATGCCGTCTGTTAACCAGTTTTTTGGAAATTCTTTTTCTGATAATTGAACGCCGTTATAGGTACATTTAACATGCATTTCTCTATTCCAATCCTTTAAGTCCTCATACCATTCCGGAAATTGAAATAATAGTATACGGACGATATTTTTAGCTATTATCAATGAAGGTAATATAATATATTTTCTAAGAATTGATTGGGTTACTAATAAAAAACCTCTCATTACTTGAGCAAGTAAAATACTATCCCAGGCTTCCGCTATTTGTATACGCACTTTCTCCTTTCTTTTGTCTTCTTCTTTTTTGTCCTCCTCTTTTTTTTTCGCGCTTTCTTTTGTCTTTTTCTCTGTATAATTCGAAATTGTGAATTCTGTGTTTTTCCACATCCAATTTCTAAAAATTTTTTTCATCCGTTCAGAAATATCAAAAAAAAAAAAAAAAGATTTGTCT